CGTTCTTGACCGAGTGCGAACTTTATTTTTATGTTTTTTTTTTAATTTAAATTAAATAAGATTTCTTCCGCTTAATGGATAACCATTTGCTACCAATGGAGAATTGCTTATCATCTTAAATTCAGGTGATTAGATTTGCACCAACGGAAACCATAAACTTTAATACACAATCAATATAAGCGATCAATTTGCTTATTTTTAGATAGTGGCGTTCCTTCTTCTATTCTATTCATAGGTACTGATCATTCATACTGGAAAGCGTTTTTCTTTCTTTTTTTGTGTCAGCTTATGATCTAAACGAGTCGCACATACACCCTAGTACATGTTCCTCGACGCTGAGGACATCCCCCAAGAGCGGGGGATTTCGTGACATTTCGAATTGGCTGTCTTGTAGTTCTAATAAGTTGTTTAATAGTTGGCATGTTGAATCATATACATAATGGGCTGGTTTAGATTGATCCTAACCGGATGATTATGAATTTTTTCTATTTAATAGAATAGTAAACTCGGAGATAAAATAGAAAATCACGGATTTGCACAAAATCTATCTTTTTTTTCATTCAACTGCTACAAGATCAATAATTCCATAAGCTTGGGCTTCTGTTGCTGACATAAAAACGTCTCTTTCCAAGTCTTCAGATACAACCCATAATGGTTTGCCCGTCCTTTGTGCATAAGCCCTTGTGATGGTTTCGCGTATTTTCAGCAGCTCTTCCGCTTCCAGGATAAATTCTCCCGTTTGCGCCTCATAAAAAGAAGCAGCAGGTTGATGGATCATTACCCTGATGATACAAGGGTTTTCTATCTGGTGTGATGAAACGAACAGAAAAGAAAGAGAAAGAATAATAGGAAAAAAGATAGAATTATATAACCGTACGGGCATCATCTTTTGTGCATTGCATACGGCTCTAGAATCAAATTGACCCTTTTACCCTCCATTGAAGAAAGATAAAAATAGAATTTATCAGCCCCAGATGGGTAAATGATCAAATAGCCACCCTTCCTTTCGTAGGAGTTCCAAAATGCTATAAAAAATACTATGATGGCTCCGTTGCTTTCTATTTGAAAATGGATTCTTTTTTATATCTTTGATTGAGCAATCCCAAAGTTTTTTTTATCCAAAAAATATTTTTTCGCACTCTTTTTTATAACAAAAATATTGTTTAAGAGCCCTTCGGTGTGAAAACAAAAAGGTTTGTGACGCTGGATTGGACTTCCGATAGATAATTGAAAATCGGAAATCCCTGTTATCTCATACTACTCTCTCGATACATAATCGAATCTTTTGGAAAAAAGACAATACAAAAATTTTTCATATCGAATTCGAAGTGCCATGCTATTATTACTTTCTTATTACTTAATATTCATATGGCGAAGGCATAGTTCTCTTTTGTCTCTCAAATAAAAAACCTCATTGGCGCCAAGCGTGAGGGAATGCTAGACGTTTGGTAAGTTCTCCTGCAGCTAGGAGAAAGGATCCCATTGACGCGGCTAAACCCATGCATACTGTATGGACTTCTGGTCGCACAAATTGCATAGTATCATAAATCGCTAATCCGGCTATTACCCATCCGCCAGGAGAGTTTATAAACAAATACAGATCCTTAGTATCATCTTCGATACTGAGATATACCATAAGACCAATAAGTTGATTCGAGATCTCGCTATTAACGTCTTGGCCTAAAAAGAGTAATCTTTCTCGATAAAGTCGGTTGATTAGGGTAAAATTGTATCCCTTAAGAACCGTACGTGCACCTTTTAATGCATACGGTTCAAAGAAGATTGCGAAAAAAAAAGAATCAATGTCTAGATTCCAGTCCTGTTTATTTTTTCCTATTCTTTTTTTGTGATAGCAGGTTTTTTCTAACTTCTAACGAAAGGACTTTTTCTTCGATTTTTCAATAAAGACGCGTTTTGGACTTTTTTTGTTCTTCCTTAGAATAGAAAAAAGTTACTAAATTAATCGAATTAACTTCTCATTGATGTATTATTTCATCAAGATTCAATCCAAATCACGATGGTATTTTCTTGTTCGTGAATAGGTCTCTTTCATCTTTTTAGGTTTCTGCTCTACTCCGGGTAAAGATCTGCCCGATATTGATTTACACATATAGGACAAATCTTCTGATCACCATTTCTTTTTTATGACTTTTTCAATTAATTTCAAATCTTTCACCAAGTATTTAGTTTGAGATTCCCTCGCTTGACAAATGGGATATCTTTACAAATAACAAAGAGGAATCCTTTTTCATACGCGCAGTAATCGTAGATATATTACCAATTGGGTTTTTTATAAACAGAGCCTGGATATTTCATTTTTTTAGTCCAACCAAAGCCAACCATAAATTATTCTAATTGATATGATAATAGTACTATGAATCCCCACAAACAATGGATCTAATTGCATGCACTTCACGCTCCAATTTTTTGATGATTCCATTTTTATTTCTTGGGCGAAACAGAGGATATCTCAATCGGGGAAGAGAACGGGGAGATCCCA